ACCGTGTATTTTTTTTTTTTGTTTAATTATTTTTAATTGTTTAATTCGCGAGGAGCTGGATGAGAAGAAACTCTCGTGTCCGGTTCTGTAGTAGAGATGGATGGAATTGCTAAACAACCATCAACTATAACCCCAAAAGAACCAGATTCCGTAAACAACACAGAGGAAGAATGAAAGGAATATCTTATCGAGGTAATCGTATTTGCTTCGGTAGATATGCTCTTCAAGCGCTTGAACCCGCTTGGATCACATCTAGACAAATAGAAGCAGGGCGGCGAGCAATGACACGAAATGCACGCCGCGGTGGAAAAATATGGGTACGCATATTTCCAGACAAACCTGTTACAGTAAGACCTACAGAAACACGTATGGGTTCGGGGAAAGGATCTCCCGAATATTGGGTAGCTGTTGTTAAACCCGGTAGAATACTTTATGAAATGAGCGGAGTAGCAGAAAATATAGCTAGAAGGGCTATTTCAATAGCGGCATCTAAAATGCCTATACGAACTCAATTCATTCTTTCTGGATAGGAGTGTAGAAACAAACGAAAGGAGTTTTTGGGATGAAAAAAAAAACAATTGCAGGTTTCTTTTTTTGTTTTGAACAAATAATATTTCTTTTTTTTTTTTTATTTATACCTTTGCATTGAAAAAGAAAAAACCGATAAAAAAATGATATGATTCAACCTCAAACCCATTTGAATGTAGCGGATAACAGCGGGGCCCGAGAATTGATGTGTATTCGAATCATAGGAGCTAGTAATCGACGATATGCTCATATTGGTGACATTATTGTTGCTGTAATCAAGGAAGCAGTACCAAATACACCTCTAGAAAGATCAGAAGTGGTCCGAGCTGTCATTGTACGTACTTGTAAAGAACTCAAACGCGACAACGGTATGATAATACGATATGATGACAACGCTGCAGTTGTTATTGATCAAGAAGGAAATCCAAAAGGAACCCGAATTTTCGGCGCGATCGCCCGGGAATTAAGACAGTTAAATTTCACTAAAATAGTTTCATTAGCACCTGAAGTATTATAGGGGAAGACCTTAATATAGTATTTGAATGAAATTGATTAAATTTATTTAATTAATTAGTAAATTGTTTATCTATCACGTATATATCTTTAATAATTCATAAATATTAAAAAAAAAAAAAAAAGAATTCATAAATATTAAAAAATTCAGAAAAAAAGAAAAAGAGCATGTTGATTATATCAAAATTCGGGGGAAACAAAAATCTTAGTTTATCATGAGTAAAGACACTATTGCTGACATAATAACCTCTATACGAAATGCTGACATGAATAAAAAAAGAACAGTTCGAATACCATCTACTAACATCACTGAAAATATTGTTAAAATCCTTTTACAAGAAGGTTTTATTGAAAACGTGAGAAAACATCAAGAAAGCAATAAATATTTTTTGGTTTTAACCCTACGACATAGAAGAAATAGGAAAGGACCATATAGAACTGTTTTAAATTTAAAACGGATCAGTCGACCCGGTCTACGAATATATTCTAACTATCAACGAATTCCTAGAATTTTAGGCGGAATGGGGGTTGTAATTCTTTCTACTTCTCGAGGTATAATGACAGACCGAAAGGCTCGACTAGAAGGAATCGGCGGAGAAGTTTTGTGTTATATATGGTAATCTTTCTAATAGCCGACACGGTCATATTTGTGAAAAAAGAGAAAGGACAAGTTTATAATATTATCCCTCTTACATTAGTTGATACTTCAAAGCGGTTTTACCTGGAATGAAACAACAAAAATGGATTCATGAGGGTTTAATTACTGAACAACTTACCGATGGTATGTATCTTCCGGATTCGTTTAGATAACAAAAAAATTATTCTGGTTTTTGTTTCGTAAAGGATTTCATGTAGTTTTATACGTATACTACCAGGAAATAGACTCAAAATTGAGGTAAGTCCTTATGATTCAACCAAAGGGCGTATAATTTAGAGACTCCAAAGCAAAGACTTGAATGATTAGGCGGTTTTTTCAATTTCAACATTCTTTCGTGAGGATACAATTCGAAATTAAAAATTTCAAGAAACTTATTTTCTTCCAATAAGTAGATTCGGAATTAAAAAAAGGAATGACAAATATGAAAATAAGGGCCTCCGTTCGTAAAATTTGTGAAAAATGTCGATTGATCCGTAGGCGGGGACGAATTATAGTAATTTGTTCTAACCCGAGACATAAACAAAGACAAGGATAATCTTTCTAAAACAAAAAGACTCTCGAAATCTAAAGGACCCGATGTACAGATGTACAAATAAATAAAATAAGTAAAAAAAAAAAAAAAAAAGAATAAAGATCTGTTTTGACATGAAATGGATATATCCATATATCTCTGACTTATATTTATGAGATGATAAAATATGGCAAAACCTATACCAAAAATTGGTTCGCGTAGAAATAGACGTATTGGTTCACGTAAGAATACACGTAGAATCCCCAAGGGAGTTATTCATGTTCAAGCAA